AAGAACTGAACACGTTTCCAATACCGATAGCAGCTCCCGCTGAAGCAATTGTAGCAGCTCCGGCACCTATTGATTTTGCACCTTCTAACATCTCGAGTTGAGAATTCTCGTCACGCTTTTTCATTCACGATTTTATGTCCTCGTCGATTCTTCCCCTCGTTCCTTTTATCTTGGGCATCTCACTTGGAAATTTAATTCTTTTCGATCTTGTACCCACGGAGCTGAACACCAACAAAATCTCGATGATAAAAGAAAACTACAAGCAACTACATCAATCAACTACAGCTTGAGAGCGGATACAATGCACCACTGATTATTTAATATAGAGTTCTTTCTCAAACCTATCTTTACTTGATACTTGATGGTACGCTCGCTCTGTAGGACTCGAATTCAATCACTGAAACCGATTAAACGCATGTTAAGAGCATACTCGCGGATGAGCAGGTCAACATGCCGATCGGTTCTTCTGGGGAGTTCCCTACTCCGCTAACGCTATAATCCGGTCAGGGCGAATGGATGTAGTGAAGTTACCATTTACTACTTAAGATATTGTGTTAGCAAGCAAGACGTGACTTCTCGCTGATGATGTTTAGTCAGGTCTAGTGCTCTCTCTCTATGAAAATAGTCGTCTGTCTCACTTCCCGAAGAGAGGGAAACCACTCCTTCTAAAAATAAAACTATGTCATTATAGATATAGATGCATAACTCCAGCTTCGCTTTCTTTCTATCAACAGAATGGGAACCCTTATTTATCTTGATACGAATCTCCGATTAAGTTAGCTCTTCCGCGCTTGACTGCTTTCTTCGTCACACTTTACTTTGGGCGTCGTAGCGGAGAAAGGCTTGTGGCCTGCCGATTACCTGCTGCCTTAGACGTCTTTCTCTTCTCTTGTTTGTCTCTTAGGTATACCTTTAGCGAAGCGTTCAACAATACCATCGCCATCGGCTGACTCCAATGAAACCATTTCTACAGCAACTCAAAGGAGGAAACGAAGAAGAAAGATCTAATCCCAGGTAATGATTCTACTTCTACTATGGTGCTATTTGCCATTTGTTCTACAACTCACGGTACAAGTATTCCCTAAGTGAGTAAGGAGATGGAAGCGAAACTGCTCGAATGAAAGCTCTAGCGAGGAGGGAAGCGAAGCTGCTCGACGACAATGGATCGAAAGAGAGTAAACGAAGTTGGCGAATCAATAGCAATTAGGGTAAATGAAGTGACTCGACTAGTTAGTCTCGGGATTGAATCAACCAAGGGAGGAGATGAGCTAGCGAATCAGGAGCAGAAACCAAGTGAATTACTTTACTTGGATCTGTTTTTAGCTATATTTCAACCTTTTCTCCGATGGCTTTTGACGATTGGATTTCTCGAGTCTACTTTCCATGCTTTGACCATTTCATTTGGCAGAGAAGAAAAGAAGAGATGCGGCTTTTGACGGATGTTCTTAGGTTCAGCAACAGTTGAGGAGCCAACCTGCTCGACAATAATTCCATAAACACCTAGCGGAGACGGTGACAACCTAAATAGGAAGATTACAACTCCGAGACATTCCAATAGAAAAACAAATTCTAGTCATTTATGCGGCTATCAATGGATGATGGAAAAACCAGCTAGCTCGGATGCTAAGAAACATCGTAAGAGAAGTCGTCCTGACAAACGGTTATTTCAGACCTACGTGGAAAGCTTTCGACAGAAAAAGAAAGTGAGACTCGTGCTGCTAGAGGAATTGATCCGAAAGGTGTTACATCACTAAGGTGCTCTTAGCTCCTGATCACTGGCACTTAGTACGAACAACTACCTTAGCACTACGTTCTGACTTTCCGATTGGAGTTTTAACAAAAGTAGATCGCTACCCAGGGCAGATGCCGGGAAGCAAGGTGGTTAAAAGAGTTCTTGCTCCAATCTCTTCGGCGGATCCAACTAAGGAATGAACTGGCTTATTTGTAGTTTTTGGGGAGGAATCCCTTTTTATTTATACTTTTTGGTTTTTCCAAAAATCATTGGTGTAGCACGTAGGTGGATGAACCCTTATAACATGAGATCCGAGGAAACGCAGTTAAATCGACTGAAAGGAGGAGATGAGCATGAACATGCGAATCATAAGTCAGGGGTGAGTCATACGAACTCAGGATCGGTAGAGAGGGAAGTTTCTCAAAAACCTAGGTAAGAAAATGGGGCTTGCTTACTTTTGCCCTATGCTAGAGTCGACTTTTCAAAGTCATTCGAATGATTCCCCAAATTCTAATTATTGAAAAAATGAGATCCATTATACGGCCTAATCCGATATAGAAAAAGGCTCCCTTGCTCCGCCTAAATCTGTATCAATAGCAATGGCAAGATCAACTACTGAAGGGGTTGTGGCACCCATTTGGCTTTGTTGGCATGACTCTAGGAATTGATCTGAAATAGTAGCCTGCTGACCAAAATGCCTATGATAAAAGAGGTGCTAGCTAGTTTACTTGCCTACTTCTTAGAGCGAGGACGTAATCCCGGCTCTATCAGCGGAAGAGGAGATCCTTCGTCCAGGAGTCCATTTCTATCCCTTTCTCTTCTATTACTTCTAGCAATCAATCATAATATAGTATAGACTCTTAGCTCAAAGAAGACCCAGGCAATGCCAATCTCGACTAAACTGCATCAACAAGCTTTTCCTGTACCACGAATCCATGTAGATCCAGAATGACACCAAACCAATCTCAAAGAAACAGCAACTATGACCGCAAACGCCAACTCACTTCTATATATACGTCACCAGTACCATCTTGTTTAGCACAAGTGTGATTGTAGCCATGTGGACGATTCCTTTGAGGTTGAGGCTCTCTGAAAGCCCAACTCTTATATACGTTACCGTTAGTCCCTCATTTTGTATCTATATCTATTTAGTCAAGTATCAGCCTCTCCTGTAGTAGCGAGGATAAACGTCGCATTCCCCACCTCTCTCAAGTCGAACTGAAAAAGAAGTTCATCGACAACACCGGCTCGTACTCGCTATTTAAGATTTCGTTTGGAATTTTATTTGCAACCACCAGGATGGGAACATCTTCATCTCATTGGATCAACTTCATCGGAGAAATCCAGTTCTACGGCTCATGGTTCGAGCTCAGAAAAGAAAGAAAAGAAGTCAAGTTCAGTGGGCCGAGGGGGCGCCAGAAAAGGGGATAGAAGAAGCACCCTGAGAGGGAAGGGAAGGATGTGTCTGGTGGACAAGTACCTTAAGTGACAGTTCAATCAGAATCTTAATAAGAATAAGTAAAGGAAATAGTTTTGTGTCCATCTACGGAGGAAGGCTCGTCTCAAATAAATTTTTATTCTAGGTCCAGATGTGGTAGAAAGAAGGGCTTAAGACGGATAAGGAATAGTAAGAGTTTATAGACTGCCTCACTAATAATCTTCCTTATCGTACTACTGTACACAACTAGAAAAGGGGCAACAACTCTTGAGTGAAAAGCAGTATCTCAGTATCTAAGTAGCCCTTCCTTGACTTAGTGGCTTACAATACTTGTCCTCAAGCTAAACAAAAAGCTTACTCAACTCGTAGTGAGCCCACCATTGCTTTCAACAGTCCGCGTTCGGGGACGGACAAGCTATAGCTATAGATAGAGTGGCAAGGAGAGATGCGTTATGGGACACAGGTGGCAATAGAGATCTTCCTATATGACTCGGAAAGTGAAGGAGAGAAGCTAGAGTGCCTATGAGAAGCCTCTATGAGTAGATTATACCATGCCAGGTACAGTAAAAGTCTTTATGATACAGTCTTTATGAGCAGCATACCAGTGTATTTAATGATTTCTGGTGATGAATATATTCTAGCTACCTTTCTCCGGCTAACGCGTATCCGTTTTATTGCTTTTAAGAGTTCCTTACTCACAAGTAGTACGGAAATAAGATCTTTTTTTAATATAAATATCGCTTAACCGTTAACTAATACAGAAAGAGCTTAACTGATTGCTCGAAAGCCCTCCCTTCCCTTATAAACTTAACCAACTGCAACTGATTCACATGAGTCTCAGTAGGACCCTACCAACCAAAACTTTACGCACAAAGATACCTGGAAGACAAACGAAAGACTGAAGGAAGATGGTAACCTATCGTTCTACAAAACCCCTACCGGTTGCATTGGTTAGTAGATCCCCGCATCATGGCTCGGGATCAGAGACCTTCATATTAAAGTACGGCTTTTAACCACACGGCCTGTATGAGTGATATCACAAACACGTTGACTTACAGAAAGATCAAAGACGTTTACCTTTTCGAAGGGCAATGGGAGTCTAAAACAGAGTTACTCGTCGATACGATAGGTTGATTTACGCTTACCCGTCATTATAGGCATAAAGCCTAATCTGAATTTGGAAATTAAAATACGAATAAGCTGGTCAAGTAGAAGGAACTCCCAGAGTGTGAAGCCCCTTGGGATAGGAGATGAGACTTGGTCTGGGGCAATTGCACCGTTCTCTCCCTCCGCGCATGACTAATCGAGAACGAACTTCGCAATTAGAGTTTCTCGACCTTCTCAGGCACTGCGGAATGGTCCCAGAAAGGATGAGAAAAGGGCTGCTGCCGGGCTAGGACCAGCGCTTGCTGCCCGACTATCGCAACAATTGTAGCGGCTCAATTGCCTTCACTAAAGCAGCACTAAAACGAAGCACTATTGCCACCCCTCATACACTCAAACACTTTTTTAGTAGTTAAAGCAGAAGTAGGCCGCATGCAGTAGCAAACTTTTAGCCAAGGGGGCGCAACTAAGGGTTTAGCAAGATCACTCGCTTCGGATGTGCGGGGACGGTTCCTACTTTGAGCTAGCACTTGAGCCTGATGGTGACAAGTGAGGTCATAAGAAGCAAGCGGTGAGCCCTGAGAAAGAGCGCTCCGCCGCGCGCTACGAGGGAAGGAAGCTAAGCACAAAAAGCAGAGCTAAGTAGGGGCGGTGGGTATAGCATACGAGACAGGTGCATTCAATCCTGCTCTCACCAGCTTGTGCTGGGAGTACGGTTCATTAGGTACCATAGGTGTCACCATAGTAGTAATATAATAGCCCATGTCTTCCTTCTCCACTCACTAGGAGTTTGAAAGCTTCAGTCAACACAGTCCTAGGCGCACTAGAATGGATAGCACAGGTCGGAGATGAAGCTTCTAGACCAACCTCTTCCCCGGTCTCTGTATGACTTCAAGGGTTAGTCACCAGGAATGGTAGAGAGAGTTCCTTTTTTGTTCATCTGACCCAGGGAAAATGCTCTTTATTGGTCTCTCAATAGGCGAAGCAAAACAGAACTACGCTCAATCTAGCACTAGCAATGAGGAAAAAGAGGTCTTTTGCCTAGTAGTCGCCTTTCTCTTGTCCAGATCGGAAGTTGGAAATAAGGAGTCTGGTATTGAAAGATAAAGTTTTAGACAGAATTGAGCAGAAAGCTACGTTTCAGCTCCCCTTGAGGGGGACTTGGTAAACTACATTTTGTGTAGTGAAATGATCTATAAACAGAGGATCGACAGAAGCGAAACTCGAATCACACCATCAGGAATAGGTCCAAGCATTCCTCTTTTGGGTAGGTGAGTGGGGAAGATTAGAGCAAGCAAGGCATGAGATCTTCGCCTTCTCCTACTGACCTGTGTTTTGTGTACACTCGGGAGTTCCCAGTTCTCTCTAACGCAGCGGCGGGAACGCTACGAGTTAGCCTCATGAAATAAACTTCTTTTATAGGATGTTCGCTAGCCGTCTAACCATCGGTATATCTGCATCCCGGTACAGATGCTTTTATTAACATCTTTATCGCGTCTATCGGAAGTCCACCTTTACATATGAGTTTTCCCATTCGATCTAATGATGTAATGGAGGAACATCTATCAACTTAGGGCAACCGAGAAAGCTTCGCATCAGAACCCTTACCCTTAGCTCGTTGCTAGGTCATCAACCCCAGTAACCCAACAGGGTAAATAAATAAAACCAACCACATTAGGAAATGCGAGCTGGGAGAGCCGCGAAGCCTTCTTTGTGGAGCAACTTCCTTCAGTTCTAATAAGGTGTGAGCTAGGTGTGGGCTTGGGGTAGGCGCTAAGGAAGCAGGTCCCTCTTTTAAGGAGCGTTATGGTCTACGACCTCTACGACTGAATTACCCCTCGGGAAGGAACCAAGAAGAAGGTAGCCCCCCCAAAAAAACAGATGGTTCAGAGCGCTAGTGAGGCTCACAACAGGGAACGAAGGCTGGTCGAGCCTGCTCTCCCCTCAAACCTTCCTTTCAGAGTCTTCCTTTAGATTAGAATAGTTAGAATGGGCTTATTCTTCAGCCTTTTTTTCGTTATCTTTTCCCACCCGCCATCCTCATTCATTGGGCCTCCGTACCACCTACTCACAAACAAGAAAGGGTGATGATCTTTAGCTTTACTTGTGCGTAAGGTGGATTACAAGTGGGTAAGCATTACTGTTGATAGGGAAAAGCTAGAACAAGGGGGCAGAGGAAATAGCCTTGCGAGACCCAGCGAGGGTACCGAATGTCCAAGATAGTAACAGTCGATCGCGCCTTATTATCTTGACAGCCGTGCTTCTTTTTACCAGAAATCACCCTTTTTAATGCTTTGGCCCATAGGGGGAGAAGTTTTCTTAAAGTTGTGCCCTCCCAGAGTGGAATTAAGGTTGTGCTATCAAAATCCCTGGGAAACAGACAAAGATGAAAAAACATCCGTGGTTTAGGAGTGGAATTTCTCTTCCAGTGACCAGATTAGATCCAGTATCACCGACCACTTCTTCAGACGTAGTTCTTCTTGATACTTCAAAGAACGACGTAGAGATGTCTGTATCCAAGAACCTCTAAGTCCCACTTCAGCAGGTTAGAAGTCTTGTCCTTATCAGGTCAAGACTTGTATACTTTATGTTTGGTCTGATTTTCCCTTAATACTTGAATAAGGCAATCAGGGTTCTTTGACTGGTGATGCCGTGGCTAGCAAATCGATAGTGCTGGGTTAGATGCTTGGCTCCAGTCTTTAGATATTTGTGAATGAGATGGGTAATTCTTTGATTAGCAGTCTCCGAGAGTGTGCTCTAGTAGAACTTTCGGCTACAGTTGCCGATGAGGTCTTTTTTGAGTCACTGGGCTTTGATCCGTCGCCATTCTCTAAGCGGAGTCGTGCTTTGTTCATTGCAAGTGTTGAGTTTGAGGCAAAGCGGAAGAAGTTCGATCCGGATGTGATCTAGGAGAAGAAGAACGTCATCGTGGCAGAGGTAGTAGCTCAAGCTAAAGAACTTGAGAAGACCTTGGAGGAAAAGATGAACTTGCTTGATGCATGCCACGCTGTACGCAAGGATCTGAAGACCGCCCACTCATCTTTGCAGGAGCAGATCATTGAGTTGGAAAGGAAGCTGTCGGGTTTGCGGAACTAAGCTTCATCTCTTATGGAAAAGCTGGATGAGTGTAATGACAAAGAGTCCGAGCTAGAGTCGCAGATGGAATCCGCTGCATAGGACATAGAAAGCTTGTCGATGAGGGTCGTTCTTGCCGAGCATGAGTATGAACGTGCAGCATCTTCCCTTTATGTTTATAGGGAGAAGATTCTGGGGCTGCAAAAGTCCGTTGAGACAGTTGGGCTTTGAGCTTTCTTGCTTTGTCTGCCTTGGACATCTTCATAGTTTTGATTTTACTTTCTTTATGCCGATAGGACATACCTATAAACTTGGTTTTATTTTTTGGTATTATATATGCATGAATTCCATGGTTTGATTTTGCCTTTTACACTCTTGCTTAGGAGTTATTTGCTTACACCCGGTAGGACGTGGTTAATCTGCTCTTTCATCTTGAATGGGACAAATTGTGAATCTACTCCTGGCTTATGAGGAAAAAAGGGCTTTTTGATGTTGTTTTGCCGTAAACACTGTATACTCATGCCGGCCAGGAGTTTGCCGTTCATAGTTTATACTCATGCAGGCCAAAAGTAAATAGTTTAGTCTCATGTTCAGGAGACTGTCCCTAATTTATACTCATAGTGGGTAGTAAAGAGTTAATCCTCATATTCAGGTGAATAAGGTACATCTCATTTAATGAAGTTTTGGTCCGGGGCTTTAAACAGCACTCCGGTGGGACAGGGTAGTTATCGTTTTGGTGAGACTGAGGTAAGTGAAGTGATACAACTTAGACTTACACAATTGTAAGACTGCTTAGGTAGTTTAGGCTCGTGCCTAGGAGCGTCTTTGAGTTGTACACCTGGTGGGACTGGGCAAGTAAGCTTGTACTCGCCGGTGGGACAGTAGTTTTATTGAGATCTTTTCTCTCCCTTACCTACCTTAAAGCTGCCTTAGATGCTCTTGTTGGATCCAATCCAGAAGAAGTGGGTATGGATTTTGATCTCGATCTGGTCTACTGGTGCAACATTCGCTTAGTCAACTCATGGTAGTGCTACTGATGTCGGTGCTGGACCCGGAACAGCTGCTGGACCGAGTTAATCGACAGGATCTACCCCTCCAAATGGAATTGGTAGGAATGCTCGTTCAAATGGAATCGGAACTGTGACTCGCTCCAACTACGGCAGTAAGCCACCCAAAGGTAGGAATGCCGTGAATCCTAAAAGGGAGAGGTAGCCGGTAGTTGAGAGATATTGATCTTGTTTTGTATTGTTGTTGCTAGACCAAAGGGAAAGGGAGAGGAAGCGAATGCTGACGAGACCCTTCTACAACAAAGAAAGTAGATTCATTCAATATTCCATCTTTCCTGGGGCTGGGTCTTGACTTAGGAACATGGAGTGCGTACCGCTCTTCCTACCAGGTCTCCCCCCCGCTGAACAAGTGGAACCACCAGATTCGTCTATATAAATTTATACTTTATTTTACAGTGGAGCAATCATGGTGAACCAGCATTTAAAAAATCTTCAATAAAAAAATTATCCTTATTCCTAAGCCATATTAAACAAAAACCTATTTTTATTAAATCTTCATTTGTAAGTCCAGCATCATTCCACCAATCAATTTATGTCAGGTTAAGAAAAAAGAAGACTTGCATTCTAACCTGTCTCAACGAGAACTGGTAGAGACCGGTCCTTTACTTATGTCAAAAATGCAAGTTGCACCATTGAATAACAACTCTAATTCCACCTCCTGGTCAAATACAGGTTCGTGCTGCATAGCTGGGGAGGAACTTTAATCACATGTCGATGCTCTCACTTAGTGGAATTTCATTGACGTAGTTTCGACCCCTGATGAGGAGTCCATATGTCGATTCAAGTTAAAGAAGAAATAGGACTTTTGTTCAATAGGGATTTGAAATAGGGATTGGTCTGTCTCACAGATGAATAAGATGTCCCAATTGTTCATTTCATTCAAGGTGCGTTTTCCTCAGTGGACTTCGAGACCTAAGGGAGATGGTAATATGTAATATTCTCGACCACCGGGAGAGGAAAAGAAGAGTTATTTATGCACTGAACGAGCCGAAGGCATGGAATAGGGATAGATATGTCTCAAAGATCAGGTATTTTGGGAAATGCTGTTGTCACGCTCTCCTGACTATCGAAGACTCGAGCTGACGAAACCATTCGACCAGGTAAGAGGGGGCTAAAAAAGAGAAAAAAAAGAGATTTGTAAGTAGTTGAGCCTTTTTCCTTCTTTTTCGCGGTGAATTGAACCCCTTTAGAGCGGTTTTTGCTTTAAAATGGCTTTGTTTGGGCATCCTATCCCGTCATTTTCGTTTTTTTTCTTCATTAGGGGCTCTTTTAGGCTGGTGGTGGAGTGAATTGAGGGACCGACGGATCGTTGTGATAGCCGTGGTGAGTCGAATAGTAATATTCCTTCATAATGTCATAGATAGATTCAACTTGAAAGACCAGTTTTCTTTTGTTGTTTAGTGAATCGATCCAGGTTGTTGTACTGAAAGTGGGAAGCAAATGAATCGAGTAGCGAACCTGTAGCAGTAGAAAGGATGTACTAGAGGGAAATTCAAATCCATGTTCCTAAGGACAGATGAAGCGAATGGATAGCTCGTGGGATTGACCCGTGTATAAGGTAGCGCCGGAGTGCGGAGGTTGTCCTACATTACTCGGTCGGAGCGCTCTCTTGGGTGAAATAGTGAAAGCAAAAAGTTTAGCGTACGTTCTTGCCGGGAGAGTTCACCTGTGTCGGTCTACCACCGAAACCCAGACGCCAAAGGGATATTTAACTACGGAATAATACATTTCACAAAACGGCATTATCATTGCTTAAATCGAACGGGATAATATCGAGAATTCCCCCACCTACTTTTCCATGAAATGAGAATCCACCCGTAGACTCTATTTGGGCATTCCTTAAACAAGCGGCCTACCACCGACTTGCTATCACCTATCTTCCCCTCCTCCTACTAAGGCAGACACTGAGCCCAAGGAACACGCTTTCTCAAGCGTGGTCCGCCCACTCTTACCCCGGGTGCTAGCGCTTTCGCGCTAGGAGCATGACGAACCCCTCCTGTGGTATATCCGCCGCTCCTAAGTGCGCTTTCCCGGTAGTAGTCTCCCAACTCTGGACAAACAGTATCCTGTCGTCGTCACCTGCGAGTCCCTAGGAGCAAAGGTTCCCCGCGTTAGCCATTAACTTCACTCTCTTTGTGACTCCTCGATCAACCAACCTGTCTATATGTATCTATTCGACCTACCGAAATTCTGTCGCCAGTTCTACTGCCTTGACTTTTCGAAGTATTCAAGCAAGACAAACCTCAGAGTACGCCGCGCACGGAGACCGGCCTATAGCTTTCACCGAAGATTGTGCTTGTACGGGTCTCTTACTCGTCCATTCATCTGGAGCATACGGGCATTCCAAGAAGCACCTTTCCCTTATAAGCCATTCTCGTGCTTAGAAGCTGGCATGGAAGGAGTTTTATGTACTCCCCTATCCCTTGTTGATCTCATCGATTTGTTAATAACATAGAATATAGAAGTTTTGGATATCTCCGTATATAGGATCCGTGCCGTCGTGAGATATTAAAAGATTTTCCACCAATGCATTTTTCTCTTCAATTGTTCCTCGAAAGAGTGCACCGTCTGTCTCTAATGCGAATTCAGAAAACGAGATAACATAGTAGTTCCTGCCCACAGAGTCCTCTCCCTTAACAGGCTGGACTGGTCCACAGGAATCACCGCTAGCGGCTACAGTTAAACCACCTGCCTCCTTCGACTGGAGATCAATAGCGGCGGCCAAATCGATAGTCCTTGAGGGGATCTCTTACTTCATTGGAACGGGAACTGACACAAAACTATGGATAGACCCCTGGTTGAACGGCTCACCGTTGATCCACCGGCCGTCTAGGTCCCACCCGGCCGCAGTGGAAAGGTTTCAGTCAGTTAGCTCAATCATAAATAGATAAACCGACGAGTGGGATAGGAACCTGATTCTCCACCGATGGACTTTACCTGAAAATAAGGTATCGAGACCTACTGACATAGATTAAGCAGCTACTAGATCCCCCGTCTTGTCGAAGAATCAAATACTTCGTTCTCATCGATTGGGATTGACTGTCTTCTTTACTTCGACAGATGTGGTCAACCCCAGCTTGCTTATCTACGGCTGCCATATTCCGTGTAACTTAATGAATTTGATCTAATCCAATAAGCCCGTAAGCGCCGGGACAATATAATTATAATATCCTATAAAGGTGAATATTCAATATACAATTATTTGAGACTCCCCAAGGGGAACGGGATCATGCAATAAAAGATTACTATCAATTAAGCTGGTACAGCCACTACGTCTATTGTAGTACTACTTTCGCTGCTCTTCTACTCCCTGGCACTCGTGTCGCCATAACCCCCCGCGGCATTTCCATGACCAACTAGAAATAACCAGCAAAACCCATTCTGAATGGAACCAAACCAACCGGAACCTCCAACTCTCTTCTTTGAGGATAGCTCCCTTCTTCTATTCCGGACGGGGTTTATTATATTTATTATATTAATTAATAAGAAATGGAGTCTCACTCAATATTCAAAGGATCTTTCATTGATCAGAAGGTGTTGTTTCTTTCCACCCCGTTTAGAAGCACTTCATAGTTTGTTTGTTATTCGGAACTCCATTCTAAGGATGTAGCTGCTGAATATCCAATAGTTGACTTAAGAAAAGTTCTCGGACATTATTTTCAAAGAGAAAGTTTGAGCTATTTTTTAAGAGTAGAGTGGGTTGAGTTGGGAAGCGTCTTTCTTGAGCTTAGCAAGCGGAAGGGGTTTCATCGGAGAGCAAACTCCCGAGATATTAGTGGCTTGATGAACTATCCCATTTATGAAGATTTTTATTTTCGTATGAAACAGATCCGCTGGTCCGAATCAATAGAATCAGGAGTTGTTCGGATGATTGCCCCTGCTGGGAATCGATTCATGCCAAACGGGACTTCTTCACTTGTCAGTCGCCCGGGGCGCTTCTTGTTTTATTTTCTTGATCCCCTTGTATGATGGTCTCGAACCTGCTGAATTAGCATGCGTTGACCACTTTATCTTGATAGGGGCATTTTTTACCTTTCTTCAACCCGGGGCGCAGCTAGAAAAAGAAACCAGATGGTTAGAAGTAAAGGCCGAACGTAGGTGCTACACCGAGATTTAATAGCATACCATACATTATATTATGGTAATCGCGAGAATCCCTAGGTTTCAGTCCTAAGCTCCAGCCTTTGTGGATCTAGTAGGGGCTTCCGTCCCGTCCCGAACGGATGAGATAATCGAAGTCTTTTCCCGCGTCAGCGGGAGGATGTTAGTGGTCAAAGATCTCAGAGTTTGAAACTGACACACTATAAACCTAAAAAGAAAAGTGATCCTCAATCTTTTTATTGCTGGGGACACGGATTAGTCTTCAATAATTGGTTAATCACAGCGAGCGGCTCTCTGGCCATTATCAGACTAAACCAACCAGATGTCTTCGCAAGCAAAAGAGGAGTTGCCGCTATTTCTGTCCACCAGTTACCAGGGTATCTATCTATACTGAATACTCATACTCGATTCTTAACCGATGCCGCGGGGCAGACGAAGAATGATTGTATATAATCAAATTCGAGAAAGAATCTCTGCTCCCTCTTCCCTGCGTATGCTCCCTTCTTCACCGCCGCCCGTTCTTTCTTCACCGACACGCAAGGAGTCCCACTCTGCAAGGATAGTCGTGGTTAGAATCACAAGCACATAATATAGCTAAAATCACGAGTATAATCATAGCTAAAAAGGCTCGCCCTTCTGTTGGAGCAGCCGCTCCCCGAGTCGCGGAGATATCGTATTTCTGAATAGTTACCTCGTTCCATTCACCACAAGGCACCCGTCTTCCTAACTTCATCAATCTTGTCCCTCCGAAGCCTTGCTCTATCAAAACGATTGCTAGAAGAGTCGATCACTAAACCCCATAACATAGGTGGCTTAATAACCTTTGCATAGAGCCGCACTTGAAAGAAAGGATACATCTGAGCTAATTTTATTGAAATTCTTGTGCGTATCGCGATGCTCCTTGCTTTTGCCGAGGGGTTCGTCTTGGCTTTGTCTGGTAAGTTGCGATGGCTTCAGGACACATTCTTTCGAAGAAAATGACATGGATAACTAGGGAACCACTACAATAGGAAATAATGGATCTATTCACTTAAGTTGAAAAAGCTGCTTTATGGATATCTACCTAGGGAAGGTCGAAAGCTGAAGGAAGTCTAAAATAAATAAGATCGTGCTTCGTCTTCGTTTACGACACCGGCAATAGGATAGTCTCGTCGAGTATGAAATGAATAGTAGCAACCAACGGTGTGAAAGCGTCCGTTAACTAATAGGTATAGGTAGGTGTAATATGTTATAGCTGGCAGCTCCGGAGCTGTAGCAAAAGGCTTATTGCTTATCAAATAAAGTGATTGAACTATCTTACTTGGGCGGATGGGTAGAAAGAGGCGTCTTACGACACCCCTGTTAAGGGAGAAACTTTCCTATGTAGAATGTTGCACATCAGAAGAATCCGAGCGCTTGCTAGTAGTTTAATTGGCACGTTTTAGACATCAGAACAAGAAATCTCGTGATTGATGGTTGGTCTTTCTCTCGATAAAAGGCAACGCATAGACTGTGGTACTAGTCAAGCATGAAAAATTCAATCGTTATAAAGTGGCTCTGAACAATTCAGATTGTGTTGACCGTATAAGGAAAAATTAAGTAAAGAAAGAAGACTAAGCTAGTCCGCTTGTGTATGTTTATGTCAGTCCCTTGATCTATCATGAATCGCGAATGAAGATGTACCCCGGTAATTGAAGAGCCGCCTTTCTCTTTCTTTTAGTTCCGACAGCTCTAGAAGAGGGTCTTGGGTTTAATTCGAGGTGGTTGGTAGTTGTGACAAATCTAGATTGAGCCTCTGTTCCTTTTTGGTGTCTCAAAATTACATACATAAAGGTGTCCGTCATGGCTAAACAGAAAAAGGAGAGAGAGTGCTTCTATCATCACATCATTAGCAAGAAATGGGCGTTGGAACAAGTCTTCCTTGAATTCTCAGTTAGAGCATCCTCCTTTTCTGCAACAGCGGGAAAGCGGGTGAATTCGCCTTGGCGAACTTAAAACAAAAAATACATCGAGATGAAAATAGTTCAGTTCCGTCTTAGGTTGTACCTTATACGGGCTAGTCTGTCACTACCAAAGTTATAGTCAAGATTGGGCGGAGGATCAAAGATCCCCGGGTTCGAACATTGTCTTTTCCATCTTAGGTGGGTATAGAAGCTGCTGATGATGAAGAAAAACTCTCAATCCTGGTTCGAGGCTATGCTGCTTATAAGCTCTCCTCACTTTCACGGCAAGAAGGCCATAGCAGCGTTTGGGGCTGCACAGGATCTTTAAAGTAGGTTCGACCGCATGCTACAGAGGAACGACAGACGGATCAGAGCAACGGATAAGCTAATACGAAAATAATGTATATAAATAGGGCGCCCAATACATTAGAAACTCATTGCCCATGGATAAAGAAAAAAAAATTACTGTAATAGTGGATTCGGAATTGTGTAACCTCCCATTGCTCTATCTACGATAGCACGCAGCCGATAATGAAGACAGATATATAGAAAGTGTGCAGT